TCTAACATTACCGACCTTAAAATCTCGGGTTTTCATCATCAGAAACAACCCGATTTCCGAGACCTCTTGCATTGCATTACCATAACGAAAAAAAAGAGATAAATTGCTCGCTCTTGTGACTCGGAATGAACCTTTATCGGTGGAAGAAAGGAATAGGGATTCCTATGAAGCATTCAGGAACAAGAAGATTCAATCGGACGACGAATTCATACGTGGTCCAAGGAAATCAAAGGTCCGCTTCCACGATTTCATCTATATCGAATCTGAATATCAGAATAGCTTATATAGTCATGATTCAATTCAGGTCCACTGACTTTTGATTGATTTCTCTTAGGATCTGATTGGAACATTTGAGAAGTAGGAAGACTTTGGCGGGCGATTCATAATTGGTATCTAGAATATCTATGTCCTAGGACATAAAATATGAATAATGAAGAGAAATTAAAGATAATATATATCTAATCTAAGAATTTTTAGGCTGTACACCTAATTTTTATTTTCCTGGGATTGTAGTTCAATCGGTCAGAGCACCGCCCTGTCAAGGCGGAAGCTGCGGGTTCGAGCCCCGTCAGTCCCGACCTAGGATCCGATGAATCGATCAATTCATCTCTGTAGGGGGGGCTTAGGATCTAATTCCCAGCAGGAGGATCCTTCTTTCGTTTCGCATTTCTCATCGGACAAATAAATCAAGGAATAAAAATAACAATAACTAGTACCGATTGATGGAGGAGAGACATATGTAGGTTGGTACAATCGGGGGTATCACCATATTAAGCATATTAAGTAAGGATTCAAAGAGAGACCGTACAGGTCTGGCTTTTTTCGATTGTTCCTGGCCCATCGAATAGAGTAGCAATTTATTTCCCATAACATTTAAAAAAATTATTTACGATACGCAATTAACTTAACATAGTTACCCCCACAGAGTACTTTTCAGATTCAACCTACCTTTTCTTTCTAGCTCCTATTTTTTTTTTTCGCTACACCTATTCTTCTTCCAATAAATTAGAAATAATCGTCAACTGCTCTACTCTAATTCATAGGTTTTTTTTGTATTGATCCCGGGATCTATCGATACAATAGTAAGGGCATAAAAAAAAAGCAACCAAGTCATCCATCCCTTAGCACAAGCACTAAGTAAGCAACCTTTTTTTCTATAAGAAAAAATAACCCATAAAATATTGAATGACTGAGCACTCAAATCCTATCGCGAGTCTTGATACATAGTCTCTTAAGTCCTTTCCACAACTCCAAATTTGATTCTCCGCCCATCCAATCTAATTCACGACTCAGTCAGTAGACACTACACTAGTAGGGTAGTCAGTTATGTAATTAGTAATTTATAAACCAAAAACCCCTTCTTGGATCCTAGGAGCAAGGATTTACAGTCCTTTAGAACAACCCTTTGATCCCGGCCCCTGACTTTCGTATTTTTTAATATCACAATTTAATCTTACTACCCAAGTCGATCCTATTGGCATAGGGCAAACGACGGCGGGATCTCGGTGCCTTTCTCTTGCTCTTGAAAGAATAGAAGTTGAGTTCGAGTTTTTATCATGCCGGATCAGAAAAGTCAAAAGCCATACTAAGAGCCAGCGGACCTGCTCACGGGAGTCAGGCCTGTTCTGTAGTGGGCAGACGTAGCAGGGCCATCTGAAAGAATATAGGAAAAAGAGCCGCTGGATAAAACCAATTACGCCGGGTTCTCAATTCCATGGAGTATGTAGTGAGTTTGAATTTACCCGGTTAGCTAGAAGGTTCCTATCGCTACCTAAGGTTCAACCAACCGTTGGTTTGCTTTAACAAGATTTAACTGAAGTGAACCCGACGCGAAGTTGGTGAAACCTGAGCGTAGCTAATGAAAGGGAATACCTAAAATAAGAACTGAACCGACTATAAGCCCTGAGAGCCAGCAAGCAAAACCCCCAGACTCTCTCTCTCAAAAAAAAAAGCCTTATTAGTAAACTCCTTGTTTGTTTTATTTCCGATAGCTGCCGTTTTTCCAGTTTTCAAGTCAAGCGAGAAAGCAAGTGGAATAATACTTTACTTTTTTCGGCCATTTCTCAGCGCTACCTGAATGGAAGCAAGGGGGATAAGAAGAAGAGTGGTCGAAGACTACGAGTCGAAGCTAAGACCAATCTAAGCCAATATCCCTCAGCTGGAAACTATCTAGATAGCTTTTTAGCGCTTAGCTACTTTATCCTTCTGCGCCGCTAGCGCTACTACTCCTAGTGATAGGAATAACCTACTCTTTTTCGCGAGAAGGCCCATCTCGTCTCGGACCGGTGACGTATTCTAATGATCTGGATCTCTGGCTTATCTCTTACTTGACGGATTCAATTTCGGCTAGTGGGATTTAAGTGACGATAATCAGGGAAAAGGGTTGATTGGCTCTGATCGATACCATCTAAAAGTGCTTGCTTCATCCATTCGTTACTGGTTATTCTTACGCCTCTAGTTACTCTTGGAATCATGCGCATGGCTCCATGTCGGCCGGCCTTAATTTGGCGTCGGTGTAACGACCGGTGCAAGTAACAAATACTACCTACGAGTCTCATTCTCTCGCATTCGTCCTTACCTGTGTTCTATTCTATTGATCCAGTTTAGGCAGCTTTCAGTCTCTATAAACTTGATGGAATATTTCTTACACAAGATACGAAGTCATCAATCAATGGCATGAAGGAGTTCAATCAGGAACAGAAAGACTTTATTTAGGGTCAGATCAAAATAAATGGGTAAGCAAGCAAGCCTTGCAGTGTGACCGCAACTTGCTAGCCGACACCGGCTACCGCAAAGAGTTCAGTGTAAAAAAAAAAGCTAAAGAAAAGACCCTTCCATTATTATACTGAATATTACCTTTCAACCCCTTACGCAATGAAGCAAAGTTCTGAACTTTAGTCAGGGTCAACTCAAGATAACTCTTTCATCCGTCGAAGCAGAGACAGGAATTGCTACTTGAACTAGAAAGCATACTACTTAGATAATAGTAATTCATGTACACATCCCGTAGGCAAGGAAAGAGATTATTAGAAAGCCAAGCCAGTGCAGAGAGATAAAGTATAGTTACATAAAGAAGAGGAACCTGTTGCCAGAGGAGGCTATGAAATAGTTGCCAGTGATTGGGCAAGCTAACTGAAGGATCGAGGATAAAACCTCTTGTCAATACAGACAATTTTCATAGAAAAGTCAGCGAGTGGAATAAATGGAACGAGTATAAGGGCTAGTTAGTAGGTGAGTTTTCTAAGTGTGAAAATTGTAGTAAGCTGTAGTTAAGCTCTCAAGCGAGTCAGTCGTTAGTTTAGTTGATAATCCTGTCCAGTAAGGGAAGTAAGTAGAGTCAATAGAGTTGAGTAAGTCCTTGTTTCTTTCCCTTTTACGTTGAGGGAGCTAGTAATGTAAGTGCTCGTCATGAAGATAGTATAGGAGAATATGGCCCCAATGATAGCACGAGCAGGGAAGGAAGCCCATGAAGTTGGTTTCAAGCCCGGCCGGCCCGTTTAAACGCCGCCTTTCTTTTAACGGCCGTTTGATGGCTGGCTGTTTAAGGTAGGTCTCAGGAGTGAAGTTTAAGGAAGATAAGATGTGCCAGTTATAATTACCAGGATCTGCCAGCGGTATTTGATTGAAAGAGTGCGGTACCGGTACGAATTACTTTTTTGAATTAGATAGATAGCCCCTCCTCTAATTCCACGAATAGATTCGATCAATTAGATTATTTTTAACTCTTTCTTCTTTAGATTGCACTAGTTTTCTGAGCCTTAGTTTGCAGCTTTTGTTGAGCCTGCCTACCTTTCCTTCTTTCATTCTTTGTTGGCTCGCAGTGAGGGATATCGATTACTGGTCGTAAGGGGCGGGATATCTGGTTCAGCAGCAGATCCTAATTACCCTTCTGGTGACCAAGAAGCAGGAGCGGGTAGTGGATTCTGCAGATTTATAGTCAGTTTGTTCTCGTCCCCACATAAAGAGAAACAAAGCGAGCAGTACCCTTTGGTGTTCTCTACCATGAGTCAAGGGCTAGGAATCCACTGAATAGCTAGTAAGATAGATTGTGTCTAACAAGCTAAGAATCTCCAGGTCGTAAGCCTTTATTTATACCCAGCTCTAGCTTTTTCTAATTCTATATTTCTTTACTTCATTATATCATTCTCAGTTTCATTTCCTTCGAAAGATATGGCTTCTGGTTGTTGTGTCCGATAATATAAATAGTCTCCGCGAATATTAATGATTCTACAGTGGCATAGCTCCAGACATGGGCTTCTTCCCTTCAAACTATGGGTAGCCGGATGTTTAGCAATAGGATACCCTTACTTAAGTAAGTCCGCACTTGGGCATAGTATAGGTTTGCCACTTAATCCACTATCAATGTATCAATGGTGGTGGTCCTTCTGTGTAAAGTTAGCTAGTGTGGATTCGCCAAACAACCTATTGACAAGAGCCTATTCATTTAATTATTGCTATTTCCGCACCCCTGTCCGGTCCGGTTTTTTTAGAAATAAAGTCGAGACATTCAGAAAGAGAGTTATGGCATTTCTAGGATTAGAATACGGTCCTATTGATTCAATCTTTATGCTTGGCACGGAACTCTTGTTTCGAGTGAAAGGGAGAGCTGTGGCCCGCACCGCATTCACAGGTAAATTTCCCTCTACGGGGCGGGGTGTGGAAAGCACTATAAGTTAGTTGACTTCTCGACTTCTTACCTGTATTCCTTCTCTTACTAGCCTAGCTTGATTCTTTATAAAAGACTAACGGCAAAGATTTTATACCTCCAGTAAGCTCGTTACGCTTAACGCCCACTTACTTAAAGACTCGTTGGTTTACGACTCTATAAATGAAAATAAGAATTTGAGTCGTTACCTACAGAAGCTGTTGCCCTTATCCGGTCCGGATTTACCCGGTGAGGGTGGCGCTTGTGAGTCAAAGTTGATACTTTCCATGTATGTTTGGCATCCTGGGAGAGTAGTCCTAGGTACTGAAGTTACTCCCGGGTAGAGAAAGAAAGTGCTGGCAGAAAGGAACTATCAAAGCATGGGGTTTCGCCGGGCGAAGCTCCTATCCCCAAACAAAGAAAGTTGTCGGCATTTCCGTTCTTTGCATGTTAGCACTTTTACCTGACCCTTTGTCACTACTTTCTGATCATGTGGATGCCGCTCTTAGAGAATCCGCGAAAGGACACTGTGAGGGGGATGGGTCCTAGCTACTTCTTTCATACCAAGAAAGATAAGAAGGGATGCTTGCTATCATTCCAGTGCCACTGTCCAATCTGTGAGTCCATATTATGGAATATAATTCCCAAGCAAAGGAGAATAAGGTAAGGTGCCAAGTTCAAGGCAAAGCTTAGTCGGATTTATCCCCTACCCCTAGGTTAACTACCTTTAGCTTTCGATAAGACAGTTCAAGCAGAAGACTAACTTGAGGATGTCACGTGGAAGCTTTCCTAAATCCATTTGACCGGAGCCGGGATAAAAACTACTTATATATGTAAGGATATACCACCAACCAAACCTGTGAGCCTTCCCAAATTCAACAGATTCCACTATAGCAAACTCTTCAGATCAGGAATCGCCTTTCTTTTCTATTTTATTTCACGCCCTGAGCCTGAGCTAACTCATTTTTATTTCGGTCTAGTCCAGTTCGGCGTAGCTCCAAGCGAAAACATCAAAGAATTCTCTGAGTAGATCCATGTACTGTCAAATCTCTTTCATTTGAGAAGCTTGCACTTAACTTAGGAATACTGGGCGAGGATTGTCAACAGTCCCGAGATCCATTTACTTGACCTCGTCCTCTTTAGGGGGCACAGGCTCTACATCCTATTCTTGAACTTACTCCCGTCTCTTTGCTCTTTGTTTTACATTTATAGACAATTGGAAGAGGAAAGAAAGATCTCCAGAACTTTCGGCGTCAGACAAAGTTTTCGGCGCAGGGAGCGGAGTTGGCAGGTAGCCCAAGCCTATGTTTTCTGAGATCGACGTACTGGCCGGCTAGCCAAGCTTCCCTTTCTTCTTCACTTAGATGCGGCTCGAGGGGTACTTTTCTGCCTCGACCGTTCTTCACTTCAGCCCGACCCTCAAGGTCATAGCCCATGTCCTTCGCTTCTTTGCAATCGGACTGTACTTTCTCTTTCTTATCTCACCATCGGTGACGATTCTTTCCAGCGTAGAATAAGACTTCCGGGCTACCCTGTGAAAGATGAGGAAAAAAACCTTCCATTGAGAGGACGGACGAATGTCGCTCCACTCCATTAGGGTCCTCTGCCTGAGAAGGTTGCTGTAATGCAGGAAGTGGCATCTTTACCGAGAGTTGAAGTAATTCCCCCAGCCAGCCCCAGTTTAGAGATTTCGTCAACGAGGTCATGCTCTTTGAGATAGCGTTGACCGTAAATCCCTTAGCTTTCGAGGGATTCGGAGAGGTCTACGAACCAACCTGTGCTTCGGCTTTCGCTGGCGGGCTTTCGTCATCCATCACTGTCTGGGCCGTCGTTGTAAAGACGCGCATCCGTACAGACAGTATGCCTAGACTCCTTTAAAAAAGGGCTTATTGTCGGCAAATACCCAGTTTATCCCTTCTCATCAACGTATTTGAAGCATTGATGAAGGGTGGAAGGTACCACGCTGTGGATCCAAGCAGGAAGTTTAGGAGGTGTCACCGTCAATCACGTAAGAAGTGACCTCAGTCTTCAGATCCGCACACACAAGAGACGAATCTTGCGGCTCTTTGCGAGTCGGCATTGTACCCCGGAATAGTCACCTTGGTCTGAGCCGGCTCGTAGGAAGGAATTCCTAGATCGGCTAGGGCCTCACTTTGTAAAGCGTTTTCATGTTGGAATTTGTGTTTCATATGAGGCAAAATAAACATAGGGGGCCGTTTTCTTAGGCAGTTGCTGATTGAGGAAAAACCGTCAGCTCTGTCTTTGCTATTTGGTTTCCTACAACGAAAAGAGACTTGATCTTCAATATCAGTCTTTCTTGTGAAAGAATAGGGCAGCATTTGTTTGTGGCTCCCTCACACCACGGTGACCTTGCAAACAAACTCTAAGGTCCTTTAGGCAGGCTGCTGGGTTAGTAAGAACAAGATAGTGGGCTTTCCCGTGTAATTTCGACACCTTGGACTTCGGCATCTTTTGAAAAAAAGGAAATTCCATATCAGGTAAGGGCTACTCGAAGCAGAGAAGCAAGAGCTCACTCGACCAATAGGAATAGGGAGGTAGTTTTATTCCAAACTGCTCTTAGTTTGAGCGGCTGTTAGACCAGGAGTTTCAAACTGACCTTTAGGTTGGGTAGGGATGTCTTCCCACTTCCTCTTCCCATTCATTAAAGGGTACTAAGAAGAAGAGAGGATTTGACTTTTTAGTAAAAAAGGGGTTTACCAGATCGAAAGAATCCTGTAGCAAACGGGATTGATTCAACTTCCTTGCTGTTAAGTACGTCCCTCTTGCCGATTCCGGAGGCTGTCGACTTGCCGGAGTTGGAGCATGGCTATGCTGTTTGTTGATCTTCTTTCAGCTGAGAGAGATGCTGGTATTGAATGAAGCCCCGTATTGGACAGAAAGTGCCGAACCTTCTATAATTAAGAGTAGGATGTGAGGGAAAGCCCTCTAGTCGAGTAAGAGAACAGAAAGTTGAAAGCCTGTAAAGTCCGTTAGTGGTGGGTATGTTTGGTCAGTTAGCTGTTGACTAGCGCCCCTGCAGGTAGCGCTTCGGGGTGCTCTTACCCATCCAAAAGTTAACGGGTTATGACCGGACAGAAGGTTTAGGTTTCCTGTTTTCCTAATCCGAGACATCTATTCTGTTTACCCATTCCTTTCTACCTTCGCTTAGGCCTCTACCAAGCCTCGGAACTCTCCATCTCAGAAATGGCAAAAAGTATGATTTATCTCCCCTGGCTTAATATCATCAGTCATCACTGAGGTACGAAGTTACTGTACCGATCGATAGGCTGCTATCCATTTTCTTACAATGCGGCTCTTCTTTCTATAATAAATTCATCATACAGGCTAGGCTCGTCTTACTCCTTAAGTACGCTATTCTCGGTGATGACATTGTCATCGGGCGTAGCTGAACTTTACGAGGAAGCCATGGAGGAGCTTCAGATGACCATATCAAATTCAAGGTCTCTGATCTCTGACCGCTAAGTTTGCTAAGCTCTTTCTAATCAAAAAGGTCGGGTCAACATTAGTCCTGTATCAGTCCCGATGGTTAGGGCACCATCCCGTTAAGGACAGGTTTTCTTATCTCCACACCAATCACGAGTTTCCCCTATTACAGTACCTTGGGAAGGCATCACTTATGCTAGAAGGCTTCACAGCCCTCCTTACTAGCAGCCCTGATCTGTTTTGTGCTCGGCCATCTCAGATGTCCATTCAAGTAGCCTGCCTACCCTATTTTATCTTAGAGAGGGGGCCTAGCGTGCCAATGATTTTGCTACAATTACTGCCTTCTTTTGCTACCTTGCGGAAGTCTTACTGCTAATGTCCTAAGCTAAGCCCCCTAAGGCCTAAGCAGGGAAGGAGGAAGAATAGCGTTCTAGTGCCCTATTTGTTTTGTCTAATATAGAAAATTCCCCCGTATTCGTAGCGTCCCCTGACTAGCGGACAGAAAGAATTCCTCCAGCTCTACGATTAACTGTTCCGTTTAAGGGATTGATTAAGGCTGTGAACTCGTTAGGACAGCCAGAAGGGCAGAGCTCTATGTTCTATTGAAAGCTGTCTCAAAAGAGCGGACTTAAGGTCCATGTGTTGCGGTGCGGGGATTAGACTTAGGGCTAGAAGGGCTTAAAGCCCGGAACTTCATTTCTCGCCGTCCTTTCAATTTCAACTGATTTAGGACATTAAACTGAATGCACTCGTTAGGTTCAACCTGGGGCTGAGAAAGAGCTTGTGAGTGAGGAATGGTGCTCTCTATGAACAGAATCCGCAGCTATCTTGCTTTAATCTAGCTACTCCGGAATTTAGCACTCTATACGGTATGGCTACAAACCGAAGAAGTCGGAAGTTGTTCATCGCCTGTGGGAGCTTGCTGATAGTGAGGAAGCCATAATCTCTCTATCGGATTGCCTTTCTATGCTTTCTTATCTTATTCGATTCTTATCTTAGGGTACCAACACTGATAGAAGGTCAAGGCTGCCGGGATGTGAAAACTCCATATCTTCCAATAAATAGAAGGTCTGACACTTCTCTCAACAGTTTGGGGTGCTCAGGCTTCTCCTCTCCAATCCTATCGCCTTTAACCTCAGGTAATATCTCCCTGTGATTGTGGGGGAACCTCTTAAGAGTATCTTAGAACATCTCTTAGATACTCCGATTCCCCGTGTCATTGGATGGAAAAGAATAGGGGAAGACAATCAATCAAGTCCACTTCCAAGCCAGTTGCCGAAGCAGGAAAGAGTCACTCTCTGGACATTGAATAACTGCCCTTCCTTATGTAGAGCAAGATGATGTAACTAATTTGATGAGAGGCATTCAAAACTCTGAAACAAGCCCGCACCTGTGATCATTGCTCACAATATAGGGTGTGTGATGCAAGTGATTTAGCTGTGGGGGCGGTCAAAGACAAGGCTGAGTCCTCAATCTATTATGCAAGTGAAGCTCAGCCCACCACTGAGAAGGGCAGTTGTCTTTGCATTTGACAAGTTTAGGTCATATCTAGTGGGAGCTAAGGTCATTGTCTATACAGACCATGCTGCCATTAGAGACTTTTCGGCTAAGAAAGATGCTAAGCCAATAAGTATCTAATTAGATGGGCTACTTTAACTTGGAGATAAAGGATAGGAAAGGTGTGAGATTGCAGACCACTGGTTACCAGCCAGAAGGTTTAGGAAGCAAGGGTGAGGGGATTGATCAATGCCTGATGAGCAGTTGTTGAAAGCTACAACATTGAAGGCTACTCTGGATGTTGCAACTCCCTGGTATGCAGACTTGGTTAATTTATTGGCTATTGGGACATGAATTATCAGCAAAAGAAGACATTCCAAAGAAGAAAAGAAGCCACATGGTCTTGTCTATCTACGAGACCCGAGCCCAACTGATAGCACAGAACTGATAGAGAATGCGTCCTCATCAGTTATGGTTTGTATTCATCTTTCTTTTCAGAACAGCCGAAATGATGGACTATATCCAACTATTGTATTGCATATATAGGTAAACACCTCACATTCTTCATTGTCTGCCTAAGTAACTGTAAATACCTATTACTTATGAGTCCCTATAAAGTCAAGTACAAAAAAGTAAGGTATTCTATCTAGTAGTCCTTTCGCTTCGCTTCTTCTTCTGCTCGCTACCGTCGATTAGCTCGACCAGAGGCAGGAAGATTACGGGGTTTAGTCCGAGAATTCCCAATCCGTCATTCTTCTTAGTCTTTCTTGGCTAATTAAATTAACTAGCTCATCCTTTTCAATTAGCTGCTTTCCAGACTCGGAAAAGAGGGCTTCTTGGATAATGCGATGGAGGTTAGCTACCTTCGTCACTCATCAGTTAAGGCATCGTTCGCTTCGGATCAAAGTGACGCATCTAAATCCGGGCAAGGCCTAGCCTAAGAAGTGGATTCAACTATTCGTCATATCGGAAAGGTGGGATTTCAGGACAAGGTAGTTTGTGACGGTTCTTGCTTTCAGCTGACGAGGGATAAGAAGGCTGTTTGGTCATATCCCTTCATTCTTAACGGAACCTAGATTATGGGTATTCCGTCATATTGAGATCCCTCTTTCAGTTGTTCAGCTTAGTAGGAAGGGGAATCCTAGTGAGCATAGTCTTCGACTGATTTGTGAATAACAGTCGAGCACTTCATACCTGTTATTCACAAATCCAGCCAAAGACTTTCCTGTCTAAAGCTCACTACTGACTTGAGTTAGAAGAACCTGGTTCACTACGTCGACCTCTTTAATGACATGAAACTAAATATTGTAAAGCGGATTCTTTTAATTTCTGATACCTTGAGTACCGTACCCCTTCACCTAACGCTCGGGATGCAATCCGTTGTGTTCCTGACAACGTGGCCTGACAATCAATATTGCGTGTTGGGGGCCGTGCTCGAAAAGGGAGGATTGGGGGCTGACCACCCACCAGTTTTTCTACCGGTGCTCCCACTAAAGCAATTGTCGCTGCTGAGAGCTACTGGTGCAGATCCTAATTGAAATGATTGGTGCGGTGGGAAATTCTTGTTATTGTTCAAAACGCTCTCTCGAGCTCAGCGAATGGATCTATCTTTGTACTGGGTTCTCTTTGTTATGATGAAATCGTCCACTTTACAAGAGAATGACTGGATTGGGTGCTCCTAGAATAGAGAAGGATCGATGCAATCGAGTTGGCTGTAGACAAGGATCAATGATTATTATATATAATTTGTTGGAATCGGACCATAGACTTAGCAGACAACCAGCCTTCTGTGGTGAACCATAAAAAAGCCCTTGTGCTTTGTATTTGGTGAATCTGGGCCCTACTAAGCTAAGCCCCCGGATACAACGCTTTGAGCTAGTATAAGCGCTCGATACAGAAGCAGATTACTCTCCAATAGCTTGGGGAAACCTGATTGAAATGCTTTGGATAACCAAGAGGCGGTAGAAGCACCCCGGGATAGCGGAACCAAGACTCCTTTTCCAGTTAGGGCTGCGCCCTTTCGTACTGACCGAGATACGGAAGAATGGAGCTCCTGGCTAGGAATTCCATCAATGCATGATCCGATAAAATGATAAAAGAACAAACAAAGAGGCTTTGATCAACATCGTGTCACCTCTGCATTTATGCTGCTAACCACTACTGAGTAAACGGCTGTACCAGCTAAATATGTAAATATGAAAGAAAACGCTGCTATCCAATAAAATGGATTTATCACGAACCCTATTTGATTGGTTAAGTCCCGACTCCTACCAATGCTCGCCGAGACAGGACTGGGGACTTCCCGCCTAGCAGGACGAGACAAAGACCGACGCATGCTATCACCCGTGCCCCCAAGACAGAGGATCTCCTATTCTAACAAATTGTAGAATGTGTGCTATTGGCTGGTGAGTTGGTTAGTCGACTTCGTCTGTTCATCAGCGGGAAGGAAAGATGCTTTCAAAGAGGGCGGTCAATCTAAACATCATAGTAGCTTTCAAAAGGCCTGGTCCACTGACGAATAGAGTCGCGGTCGGTTCCATAACAAACGTAAACGTAGCTGATCCGGTCAAGTCAAGCGAAGCCGTACCGCCAAGCCATTCAGGTGAAAGAAAGGACTGAACTGAGGCTCCGGCTCCGAGTGACTGACTACTATCGAATCTAGAAAGAAGAGCGATCTTCGACCTTTCCTATTGTTGGATAATAGGTCTACTAGTTCCCGATTCCATGTGAATGTATCTATATGAACCTAATCTCTCTCTTAATTCTTCTTGAATTGTCCCCGCTTAGAGGAGCAGGACCCCTAGAGTTGAGAGACGCAACGAACCAGCATAAAAAAAGACTTAGAGTCCGTCCCATCTCTATGCTTTTGGGCCCTTAGTTTCCATTTGTGTAAAGCTTAAGTTATATACTTGGGGAAGACGTCCTTCTAACTTAGAATGAATGATGCTGCTCCGCTGCCACAGCTGTCACCAGGAAGATACCTTTATTAAGAGATTGGAGGCATATTTTGGTAAAAGCAATTCTGACTCGGCCGGAGGCCTCGAAGTTTACCCTTTTCACGTTCTCCATACTCTAAAAGTGAGTGAATCACTTCCAACTGAATAAGATGGGATTGGAATCCCTTTTTGTAGAGTCCACCATGGCAAAATCATACCCAATGTGATAGGAGTACCTAGGCCCCTGGTTAGTTGTTGTTTAGCTCTATCTCCGGCCCGTAATATGGTTGAATCGCTAATTATTTTTTGTTGAGGGGCCCATTCTCTTTCTCCTTCCTCCCCGGACAATAGGCGAAGATGCTTTTCTATGTCCGAGGCAAGGCAAGAACATTGGCTATGAATCAATTGGTCCTTTGACCAGGGATACAGCTCTATATCCGAACGGAATGATGAACTAAACAAGGGCTATCTCGCCTCTAGTGGCTGATTCCCCACACCAATCCTGGAGAAGAGGAAGGACTCGATGTGAGGTGAGTTGACTGTAGGGCGCTGCTTGATGCTATTGGGTCAACTACGTTTAGTGAAGCGGAAGCTGAAGTTGAATATGTCACGACAGGCTCTTTACCATATTAATGTATATGTATCTTATCATTTCGGCTGAAGTGAATAGGTTGGTAAGTAACTGGTTCGTCGTACGTTCCAATATCGACCTGCGGCGAAAGACAGGTAGGAGCGAATCAAACTTTCTTAACGAGTTCAAAAACACTTTGCTCAAGCTAAAGCAGCTCACCTGAATAAAGAAAATTGGAACAGATTTCTATACTTTATAGAAAGTCTTTCCTGTGTAAGTGTGCGGAAATATAAACCCTTAACTTAAAACAATGAAGAGAATCGCTTTACGAGTGTCCGCTCCTTAATCTCCGGCAGGATAGGAGTCGAAGATATCAAGTCAGAAGGAACCGAAGCCCGTAATAGGAAGGGTGAAATCTTGATCGAAAAACCTCGTCACTTCAGCAGCGGGTAAAAAATAGAAGAGTAAGAAGGGGGATTCCATACTCCCCTAACACTCGTTCTATTCGCCAGGGTTTCCTTGAACACTGAACCTTTCAAGCGCGGGGATGACTAGAACCTTTCTGAGCAGCTATTGAGCCGGTACTATTAGCTTCTTGCCCGCATCCCTTCGCTATTGAGCAGATAGAGTCAGACTTTCTTCGTAAGGAATCGGACTAAGAGGATTTCAATTCCATTTCCATAGAGCAGATCCAGTAAGACAGTAGACTTTCGTGCTCTTTCTATCTATTTACAATGACTGAGAGTCGCTCAAGCGAGCAGGCACGTATAGGGCAGCGAGCGCCTTCTACCTTCCTAAAATAGGAAAAGACCAGTCCTTCTACATCTCAAGGGCATGCCCTATAGACCTAGTCTATCGGCTATAGCAGCTGCTATGACTGACCAATAAATTGAAAGCTCTAACAAAAAAAGAAGTCCCAGGGCTTATTCCCTTTTCAAGGTCTTGTAGCCAGACTGATCCAGTCATCTATATCTCGTTTCGCCCCTTTGGCTCTCTTGCTTAGTATCCCAGTCCAAGATCTTATTGAAAGAGCCACAGCTTCTTCAAATTCAATAGCAAAGGATATTCACCCGGCTACTCAATCTTCTCTCTTTCACTCCTTCAAGGCCTCTTTCAAGCTAAGAAGACTCCTTTCAAGGTTATCCTTATTCTTATCTGCAGATCGGAGTCGTTCACTTCTCTGTCGAAAGAGCGTATTCTTTTATTGCAGCTAATTACAAATCTCAATCAGTCTTGTCTGTACACCAATCCCAATGGCTAATTCGGCTCTTAAGCCTGGAACTCAATCAAAAATAAATTATCTTTTGTCGAAATAACCTCTCCCCCGCCCAATCTTTACATTAGTGGGCGGACACCGCCCCAATCCTAAAACAGGAACGAATCTTTCAATTGCAGTCGACCACAAGATAAAGAAAGCGATTGAAGCAAGCATTAGTAGTATCCCCCTTCCTTCGTTGTGGGTCCCCCTCCCTTAATTATTTAGAATATCTCTTTGGCTATCAACTCAAAGAGTAAAGCGGCGGTAAGATATGGAGGTTTTTATCCCTCTTAGAGCTTTGAACTGACCGGCCTATGATCATTTAGGGGGAATTTATATAAATAGCTGGTGCGCTTGTTTGCGTCCAATCAATCCGGATGTGAAGTCCTTACTTGCAGCCCTAGGTAAGGCGCGGGTTTAGTCTTCCAAGTAAAGGTTACGAAGTAAATGGACTTATTTTGATGGACTTACTTTATCGCCTTTCCCCAGTAACCTCTGTCTCACTTATTGACCTATAATCTGAGGTTAGACCAGTCAGCTTACTCGAACCTATAGTGGCAGCACCTTATTCCACTACGTATCCGTCTGTCTGTTTAATGACTCCGCGCACGTCTTATCACGAAGGAAGGTGGGTGGGGTTCCCCAGAGGTAAAAGGGACCCCCCGCCCCGGAAATAAAACTATAACACCCAACCATAAACTCGAGCCTCGGAGTCTAAAGAGGAACCCCTATCGCCCGAGCGAGAAAAGGGGGTTTAACAAATGGTGGGCCACAAAAGGTGCCTAGAGGACAGGCCATAAAAACTCCGTGTACGAGGTTAGGTACTAAATTAAATGAAGCAGGAATCATCAAAAGCAGAAAGCCCACCTACGATCATAAAGGAGGAATGCCGCTTTATTTTTAGAACTTAAGGAAAAGAGCTCAACGAAAAGCCATAACTCTAAACCGTTCGGATCCCATATACGCATGGGCTACTTCACTCCTTTCTTTATTTCACGTTTTATCGGGAAAATTTGTTGCAAATAGATTTCTGCCCATAAACTGACATTAAAATCGATCAACTCGCTAAAACCCCGTATTTTTGATTGCAAGTCCATTTTAGCCTATAGACGGACATTGAAATCGATACAGTTTCATTTTACCGGTAATTTTGCTTTCAAATGGGAAAGATTGGCTGAATTCCCTTATCCCAGGAAGAGAAGAGAAGGCTTGGGGCTAACCCTTCCTGACAAGGAATTTTATGACGGGCTTACCTTTTCCTAGCCTTTACCAAACGATTAGCTAAATTAAATCGAGGAATCAAGGACGATTCGATGACTCTCTCCAATAGATCTCGATTTGCGGACGATGTCGTTAAAGAGTCGACACCGCTTTGCACAAGAATAAGTTCTTTGTATGGATGGACAGAAGGGCTCAGCCAGACCCGGTTCAATTCGTTTTTTGTGGGAATACCAACCAGGTTCAAGTTCAAGGGAAGAGAAAGCGTAACTGCTTGTTGTCCTCTAACTCTTTTAGCCTGCCTTGTGGAGGTCTCTCGGGTGTCTACGGCGGATCCGATCAGTCTCGTGATGAAGAGAAGTCTTTTCCGATCTTCCACTAAGAAAGGTATCGTCACGACAACAAAATTAGCCCGGTAAACTAGTCGGGGCTCCCCATGGTTTAGTAATAGGGAGGGGATAATGTCTTTTCATCCGGGGGTTCATTTCATTATGAACTAAAAAAAAGTCTAAGGCTGATTAGTGAGGTCTTAAAAACTTCATACAATGAATGATAAGCCATTCCATTTGTGCTTTCAGCAAGTAGGCGACGCGAATCTATGGTTTCTATGTTTCAATCGGGTACCAATTGCTTGGATACGTTTGAAAGCCTCGAGATGACAAAAATAAAAATAGGATTCTAGGTTTGTCTTGTGTCTCCGTAACAAATGGTCCATTTATTGATGGGCGAACGACGGGGATTGAACCCGCGCGTGGTGGATTCACAATCCACTGCCTTGATCCACTTGGCTACATCCGCCCCTACCCCCGCACTGGTTTTAGTCTCTATCTACGATCAGATTCTTTATGAACCCCCCTATGACCGCTATCAAAGAGAAGCTTTTTCCTATACTATAACTATAGTAGTAGCAAGTCTATTTCTTGTTTTTTGGAATTAGGGGAAGCTTTGCTTCAAACAAAGAGGTTGGGCTGTTCACTTCATTGATTTGACTGAACTTGACTTAAGATTAAAGATAGGGGCCGGGCGGGCAGTGAAGGCTCGTTTAGTAGACAGCAAGCTCCGCTTTTTGAAGCGAGCCCCCATCAGAGAAAGCCATTGCACGCTAGCCTCTTGTATAGGGTAGGGTTCCCTGCGCACCCCTAAACTACAAGCTAGCTTTGAAGCCCCTACTTTATCGATGGTTGGGATATTAAAAGAAGCCCCTTTCTACAAACCTTTCTATAATATATATAAGGGAAGCTCTTCGAGCTTTCTTCGCATGCTTGAGCTTTCCCCTTTCTATTAGTAAGGTTGTCAAAAGGTAGGTTTCTTACTTAGTGCTTGTGCTAAGCTAAGGAGCTTCTTTCTCAAAGTAAACTTTCTCGCTTCTTGCTTTAGAAAGATTGCAGGGGCGCTTACGCGCCCTTCCTTCAGCCGGCTGGCTCCGCCCTATCTATTCATCTCTTTTATCAAATGGATCTTTAGGGATCTCTCTTGTTCATAGATCTTGAAACCAGATCAATAATATCAATTTATCAATATATCTATCTGGATCTATCTCCATATCTAAGAAAGAACCAACACTTAAAGGGCGTAACCAACGGAAGGTTCTCACCCCCTGTCCCCGACATAGTTCTCCGACGATGCCCCCTGGGCGGGCGAAAGGGGCCACCATTATCTTTCTTTCTTCAATCGTTCCGATCAGGACAAGTGGGTTGGTTTCGTCCTTCTATCTACGCAATTCTCTGTCTTCGTTCGTGATCATGTTGGGCGAAAGGTAGTTAGTTGTTGAGGAGCGGCTGTGAAACGGCGATTCCCCCCTTTCCATTGAAGTAGGGGGGGCCTCCTTCCCCACCATTCCGGCCTATTATTGATAGGGATTTTACCGATGCTGAAGGTAGCTTGCTTACCAAGCCACCCACTTGATAAGCTAGTCGCCAGAAAGAAGCGGCGAGGACGCGAAGCTGTCTACGAAGCTTCCCTCCCCCCTGTAGTCGAAGTACTCGGCGCTACTTTGATTCAAAAGGTAACCGACGGTTCCCGACTTTATCCGGTTTCCGCAACCGTAATCATTTGTCACTCCATCCATAAACCTTTTTTTCAATAGCGGTACGCTCTAAAAAAAGTCAAGGATAAGCTTGCATTCTAGAAGCGGTAGCTTCCCGCCTCCTTCATTTCTACTGCCTCCTTCGGTGATAAAAGTTCCCTTCCCTTTTCGAAAATGCCCGATTGGTCTGCCTCAGCAAATGTACAAAGTGGACCGCTGTTTGGCTGACCCTCTTCTTCCCATTCGGGTTGGGTTGACCCAGAAGTAAAGTAAGAAGGAATGGAACCACAGGAGAGTCGTCCGCAGTTCACACTTGGGCAAAGACGACTGACTTTGTTTGGAAGCGGAACACGAACCGATTTCCGCAATTCCGGGTTCTTATTGAGCGTAGCGAAATCAAGGTTGTTTATTATAAAGTCAGCGAAGTTTCTATGGTGTTCTACCTTTGCGTAGTATCGGTCCACAGTGGAAGGCTCCGTACCGACGCCTCACCACTACTTAATTAATGGCTAAGCTATTTCATAACCTGAGCTTTCCTTAACCAGCTGACCTTACTTCGTAACCTTAACGTACTTTCTTACTATATCATAGGCCTTCGCCACTTCAAATGGGCGCTTCGCCCTTTCTTTTTTTAATTCTAAAAAACGGGGCCTTACTTATTCAGTTCAGGGAGGATGAAAGACAAAGAAAGGGATCAGGGGGCTTATTGATCGGAGAAAGGGAAGGGACTTTTTGGACCTAACTGAGAAGGAGACAGAAAGGGATCACCTGACCTTATCTTGAGTGAGAGAGGCAAGTCGCAAGGCAAAAAGCTTAGTCGTTTTCAAGTCTGAGGGTGAACGAACGGGATTTCTATGTCATTCAGTGCCTAAAGTCAGTAAGTCAAAGAGTACGAATACCTGCTTGCTCTAGTACTAATACCAGTACCAGCAGCATGGCATTCAGTAAACAAACAACTCTCCCAAAATAGACTAGCAGCGGCAAGATAGTCAGTCTCTTCCCCCTGCTTCATTCATAAGTAAGATCGCTTTCTCCGCTCCGGGACTTTCCCTTAAATCAGTTAACTGGGTATGTATGAGAAGGCCCCCCCTCTAGTCTATAGTAGCCCTTCTTCCTCCAACCCTGAGTTCCTGTGAGACCAGCCGAGCCAAGCGAGTCCAATAACAGCTTCGTCAATAGCAGAGGATATCCCTCCAACAGCTAAATTTGAGGATGGCACTTGCACTTGGGTTGGGAGCTTTCCCTTCTCTATGGCTAATTCCTCGCTGGCCGATCGCCTTTCACCTGGTTCTTTCTATAAAGAAATAAATTTCCCGGTGTGATGTGAGCTTCTAATTCTGACAACAGCTAAATCTAGGGCACTGCATAAGGAATAAGGAGGAGATTCCCGGGTATGAATTCAATTGATTGGGCATTTCTCTTGGAGCGATGATTCTTGGTTGGCCACTTCCTATTAAGATAAGGTTTCCCATCCGAAGTCTTTGCTGCTGTTAAAGGATTTGTTTCGCTACGCCCCTCTTCCTGAGGCCTTAGCTTCGTGATTAGGAAGCTGATTTGTGAAAATCCTCATATCCTTTCTTCCGGATGAACGAATCAGACTGAACCACTGTAGAATTTTCAGCTGCTGGCAAGGAGCTACTCTTTCCCTCCACTCCGGGCTGGCAAGCTTATATCTCTCGATAGCTGCATCGGATCTTTCCTGAAAGCTGGGCAAGGTGCGAAGCGAACTCATATCGTCGTATACCCAGGGTGCGTAAGCCTTCTGATCCTACTTTGTCGTTTAGATTATGCCAAAAAGACGGGGAAAATGATCAACTGTCACATTTTTATGCCAGTTTAGGTAGGGCTAAAATTAACTTTCATCCAAAAAGACCGATAAAACGCTCAACTGGCAGGATTGAACTGTCACTAAAGAGGGAAAAGTGATTGCTTCAAATTTTACCGAGAAAATGGCACATTCACATTGAAGATAATCGGCTGGCTGTGGGCTTGAAGGAAGAGAAGAATTCAAGGATAGCTTTGGTAACTATTATCCCCACAATGCTCCAGCTGGATTGAAAGAATTCAGCAGTAAAACCGTCAGGTCCTTGTGCCTTCCTTATTTGTTGAAAGATTGTCTTCTTAACATCATCAGCCGTCATAAGAGCCACCAGTGCAGATCCTTGCTCATCAGTGAGAAAATGGCTTAGCAATGATCTGATCTCTTCAGTGTCACCACCTCAACCATTGCTATCTGCAGTTCCAAGGAAATTCTTGAAATGCTGCAAGAATTCCTTTTTAATCAAAGCAGGTTCCTCAATCTCCTGTAGCAGAGGTGATAGATAGAATTCTGCTCTTAGCAGCTTTGGCTTTGACAACTCTGTGAAAATAGCTAGTGTTTTGATCACCAGCTTCAAGCCTGTTTACTCGGGATTTCTGTTTCATAAACTGCTCCTCAGGCAGGACACTTGCTTTCTATCTTTGAATGGTTTACCCACAGACCAGAGGGTTAAGGCTCTCACCTTCTTTTCAAATCAAAGAAAGAAGAGCCCGGACCTTTCCCACCTCCCTCAGTTTTTAGTATTAATTTATCCTTTTTATTTTAAGCGTACTTAACCTGAACCCTGTCTATGAGTAAAGCAATCTTTGGAATCTTTCCTAATCCGCTTTTTCTTTTTCTTATGCCTTGGGAGCCCAGTCTTTAGGAGAAGCAGCTGCTCACTCGTGACTAAGGAATGAATGCCTGGTTATGTCAAACTATCCTCAATCTCTTTCCCCTATCGGAGTTGGAGATAGGTACACGCGTAATAAAAGAAAGCTTTGACAGATCCATCGATCACGTTAAGTGCACATAGCCCCTCTCGGTTGGTCTTCGCCCTACCTACCTCTTTCGCTAAGACCCTTGTCCTGTCCCTAGATATAGCACGTTTAGGAACCTATCCTAGAGATTGTGTGCCAAGAGTGGGACATTTCTCTGAATAGTAAAGGCGTGCGTAAAGGCTCAACTAGAGATCTTCTTTCGGTTCTTCCTTTTCTAACCTGAGAGACCCGCTACTCCGTTTTTTCCATTCGCTACTTTTTGTAATTGCTGAAATTGGTGGAAATGGATCCTATCTATTTAGCGTGGTTCTTCTCTAAAGGAACCCTCGGGCGAAAAAAATAAGAATTCTTCTTCTATCTTTCTTTGTCTCCTCGGTTCCTGGGTGAGTAGAAAGGGGTCGATGAAAGGCCATTCTATCTACGAGTCTATCGGAGAGCCAGTCGGTACGTCGTTACGGATTAATAGCGAAGCCCTTTCTTTCTCATTTCAGCCATTGGTGATTGATTGCCCATCTACATCAATAAGAATGAGGCATGACTTCTTTTCCAGTAGCTATGCCTGAACTGAACCTCGTACAAGACTTTCTTTCCGGCCTTACGCTTCCCAGTCTCAGGAAAAGAATTGCTCTTTCGGTCAAAGTCGATAAGGATCAAAGTCCAATAGCTAGGGTGGGATTGTCCTCTGTTCTCAACTCGGGAAGGAAATAAATAAGCATGGATTCACCTATTCCAGAAAAAAAGTGCATCTTTCTTTTTTTAGGTTTAGAAAAAGACAAGGCCTTACAACAGCTCATTCCCGGAATAAAAATAAGAGGATTATCAGCCCGCCTAGAGTATAGCTTCCAGCTCGGCTAAGCAAGGACTCCATCCTAAGTAAAGCAGTCTGAAAGAAAGATGCCACTTGCACTATATAATGCATTTTCCTGGTACACCAAGCCTAAGCAGCTCAGCCGTTGAAGCGACCTCTAAGCCAAAGAGAGAGTCTATGGCGCTACCCCTACTGTCAGGGAGAGGGTCTTTGTCCTCGAGGGAAGGAAGCGTAAGCCAAGCCAGCTTAACTAATGACTGGTCATTGTTACCGAGTTCGTTCCAACGACTACGACCGAGCCTTTTTTCTTTTCATCCTTAGCGCCTCGGTCTAGAGAACTCCAATATTTACGGATAGGGACTTTAAATTATTAATTAGCCTTGTCTTGACTAGCCTAGTAGCTCTGGTTGCTGAACTATTGATGAAGGCTTGTCGTAGATCAGCTTTTATTGACTACCGGAGATGGCTTTATTGCCATTTCTTTCTTCGCCGACCCGCCTCCCGCTTAGAGCATGAAAGGGGAGAAGGAAGAAGTCTTACCTGAGTAAGCCTTAGGCGGGGAGTCACCTTCCGATCCGGATTCAATGATTAAGGAGTTTGAGTGAACACCCGGTGAAATGGATTTAGGAAAGCTTCCACGTGACATCCTTGGTTCTTGCTCCAGTTGTCGGACTAGGAGCAGCTATATCATCCGCAGCAGATCTGATAGAGGAAGAAGTGATGCTTTTGGACGTCTTTCACGAAGGCTATAAGCATCGATCTTGCCTTGGTGTTGACCCGAGGGAGAAGCCCTTTACTTCTTCTTTTGCGGCAGGAGCGCTGTCTTAACTTAATTTATTCAAAAAAAAACCCTTCTTGCTAGACTTTCCATATTGCTAATCTCGAGCAAAGAAAAGAGTTTTCTTCAATCAGAGAGTTGGCTTAGTAGGAAGAAGCGGGTTAGATAATAGAGACTGATCTAAAGGCGAATCTGCCAAACTTCAAAGAAAGAGCCCACAGCAAATCCTCTATCTAGTTTAGATTACACAGTTGGTCAACAGACTTGAAAATCTGAACCCGAAGTGGATGCCCCGGATCTTGAATTCTTTGACAAAGAGTCAGCTTCCTTCTTAGTAGATGGACGAGGGCGGCACTGCCATACATAGTCACCCATAGGACTTTATTCACATAGTCTATGATCCGGCAAGTCGAACCTGGCGAAGTCTACTCTCCCTATAAGCTGAGGTTGTTGGCTAGGTATACCCGGATTCGGTTTACCCATGGAACTTGTGATTCCCTTGCGATCTTGTCTTCCTACTATAGAAAGAAGGATCAGCGCACGGATCAGGCTTTCGCGGAAATAGGCGAATGCTATGCCTAAAGTAAAGGAAAGGTAAGTAAAGGCCCGGGCATTCTTCCAATGCAATACCTTCTTCCTTTACTGCTTTACTTTGTTTGCCTATCCACTGTTTGTTAAGGGCATACCCCCTGTGTCTCCGGTGCTATTGACTCAGCTCTTGGGGATATCATAGGAAAGAATGAAGCGAGGGACGAAAGCATCTTAGTGAAAGGATAGGATAGCCAAAGCATTCATATTCTATGCTTAAGTAAAGTCCTCACTGCCACGCCATTCACTTCTTTCTACGCTAAAAGATCACAGGCTTGTTAGCGATGTGGAGTCAGATTCCTACTCACCCCTTGCTTGAACCTAAAGTATACTTAACTGAGCAAGCTAGGCAGAAATCACTGTCGTAAATAGACAAGACTGTCCTACCTTCTAGTCAGACGGAAGATAAAGTAAATCCCTACCCTAATACACAGCTTCAAACCGGGCGTAGGTTCGCTGGAAAGTGAGTCTTCATCGAGTAATTTTATTAGCATCCCGCCTTTCCTGGAACTTATTCACTCGGAGTGGAATCGAACCACGAAGGATTTTCAGTCCTTTGCTCTAACCAGCTGAGCTCCAGCTCCCCGAAAACAAGGTTCAACTCTTTGTTGAGGCCACTTGTGTAGGAAAGCCCACAAAGAGTATAGGCTAGAGTGGCTTTCCCGAGTTAAAAAGGTATAGTGGAATCTTCGAACGAACACTTCGAATCTGTATGCTAGTGCTTTCCGGTAAGGCTGGTCCGGTTAGTCCTTCTCCAATTAGCATCTCGCCCGATCGTCTGCTGAGTGAATAGCAGCAAGTGCTAGTTCAAGTCAGTAATCATTTGATTCGCGGGATCTGTACTGTTACGAGTAAGAAAATAAGGTTGAAGTACTACGGATATCAGAGCTTTAGTTTAAGTGATTCAAATCAGTGAACTGTACTCGTCCAAGCCAGCGGGTAAGGTTCACCAGACCGGGCAGGTGAACGACCAAGGAAAGTAGAGGATTCGGATAGGCGAGTCAAGGCGTTTGTGTTAAAACTCTAGCTGTATCAAATAGAGATGGGGAAGGAAAGCGACTCTTTTATTTTTCACCAGGAACATAAACGGCATTCGTCAGACTTGAGCAGTAGGTTTCGCCTCGGTCAGCTGATATAGACTCCCCCCGCACTTCTTTGTAAGTTAGCACATCAATGAATACTAAGTCTGTTGTCAAGAGTGAGCACAAAATATGTATGAATTAATTTCCTTGATCCAATTTCCCATCTCAAACTGATGAAAGGTAGTGTCACTTTACCTTTGAGCGAATTACAGGGCGGAAAAGGAAGCACTCTGATGACATCGCACGTCGAGAAAGAAGCTGGCAGAGGGTATAGTCTTGATTCCGAAGCCGAAGGAGCTGGAGTTTTCAAATGCCACCGGGGATGAAAGTAAAGGGATGCTCGCTAGCAGGGATTAAAATTAATCCCGAAGGAGACAATCTTCTTCTGTTTACAAGTCTTGTTGAAGAAGCCTTGACTCGTCTATCCGATTCCTCATCAACTCCTGACCGATGTAGAGAAAGTTCAGCCGAGGTATAAGCTCTTGCTAAGTCGAAGAGATCCGCTTTGCCATCTATGCCGCTCACTCCCCTATTCAAGAAAGATTCTCTTCCTGGGTGGGGTCATATCTTAGTCTTTTCCTCCACCCGTTGGAGTATTTAGTAGTTGGAGGGGGGAACTTATCTTGCAAGTTTTTACCCGAAAAGAATCTTATCCCTTGGTTAGTTTTGGTATTTTATTATCCCCTCCCATTCAGTCTTATCCTGCTGTACTTTAGGCATTGTTCGCCTTGGACCTGGAAGAGCTGGTGTTGAAGCTCATAGGCTTGGATGGAGAGGTATGAAGTCTTTATACTGCTATCAGAGGAGATGAAGCAGAAGAAACTTGAACTAATCTTTCTGCCCTTTAACCAGCTCCTGCCTTTACCGGATCTAATGTTAAAGCATACGTACCCTTTTGCAGACGAGTCACCTATTAAGTTAAGAGTCGAACATCCTCAAAACCTTTTCCGGACGGTAAGCCGTAAAGTGTCCCAGCAACAAGGGAAGTCAGCCTTCTGTAATTAAGACTTCAATAAAAGACTGAAAGATATGATTGATATATTAAATTAGACATTATAAATTATACCACCCTTTCCTAAATCTTTTAAAAAGATATGTTTGATTAAATGAAGACTTCGCTTTAAAGACTATTCTTCACTCATTAAAACTTAATGTTTTATAGCTTAGCTTTGAGTATGATTTATGATTGAGTCCTTCCCCTCTGGCTAATTCCCTAAGAGAAAGTAATCTCAGAAAGTTGGACTTGAGTGCCATGATTCCTTAATAAGCCACTCGTCTGGCTAAGGCTTTTCCCTACTATTTAACTCCTCGTCCTTTTATATACCTTCCAACCCTTAGAGTGGTAGATGGAAGCCTGATCGTTCGTCTACTTCCCTAATAGTAGCACTAGACGGAGGTGAGACTTTTCCTTGAGCCTTGATAGCTCCCCTTTGAACTGCCTTCCGAAGAGGCCCAGACATATTAAATATACTCTCGTAGCCTGCTCAGAGATCTGTTCACCTTATCTCTGACTCTTGTTCCCCACTCGCTGGTATAGCATAGTTTTCCCTTTTCGGTAAAGGAGAAGGAGGTTAAAGCCCAACTCCCAAGTCTGCTTACTTACCTACTTCCTGCCCTTATAGCTGCCTTTCTAGTCTAGGAGATGTCCGACTGTCTGGACAAGGGAATGAGACTGGGAGTTCGATTTCCTTTATGACTTTCGCCTTGCACCTTACACTAAACTTAATCTCTTGCACGCGCGTATAAGACTTTCTGGCTATTCCTTATTCTTGATAGCATAGGAAAGAGAGATTCCGGAATCTCTTGACTTCATAGCTACGCACCTTTCAAACATACTTTTCTTATCTTACTCCAAGAGCGAAAAGAACATCATATCATCGGTTATACTATCCTGGAGTAGTTAGAGTAGTACTTGCTAAAGCTAAAGGTTTGTTTTCTCCCGCTAAAAACAGTCTACTAGATAAGCCAAGTAAAGAAGTGAGTGCCAGATACAGATGAAATGGTTTTCTCTCCTTTTTACAGAAGTCAATTCCTCCTCCCCCTAGGGGTACTTCTATTTTTAAGCTGCTTTAGAGAATCCAGGTCCAGCGGAAGACTAAGTAAGGTACGGTATAAAGTCCAATCAATCTCCTCCAACAGAGGGCTCTGACCTGACCACAGTCAATCAGTCTATTGTTCTGGTTCTATAGAGTCTAACCCCGAAAAGGGAAGACTCCTCGTTTTTAGCCTGGTCCAGGTGTGGCATATCTTTCCCATCTAGTAGCCCCGACAAGAGCAGTTACGTCTTTTGCTAAAGCCCTTACTAAATTACTAAACCACCAGGAACTAGTCTGGTTTGATATAAGCCTAGCTACCATGGAAAGCATAGTAAGAAGAGCTGAAAAGCCATCTTACTCTCGGACCTTACCTTAATAAAGGAAGAACTTAAGCCTTTCTTAATAAGAAAAAAAACCCTAAGATGAGCTAACTTGGCTTAGTGCAGGAAATGGAATCACAGCAAGAAAGAAGGGTAGGGCATACCTTTTTTAGGATTTCTACCCTAAAATGACTGAACTGCCTTTCGAACTGAACTACCACGACTCTCGCTAACTGCATCGGATTCTGTGGATAAAAGAAGACTAGCTGAAAGAGCGGATTTGATTCCGAACCGCTACGCTTTCTTATATTAGTGTAGTGCGCTTAGCGCTTCCTGAACCAACTGAAGCAAGGAGAGGATCAGAGCGCTAGCATCCCTTGCTCTCGATCGATTGCTCACCACCGTCTGATCCGAACAAAAAAAGGAATAGAACAGGGGTGGGGACACCTTTAGGTGTAAGCATGAAGTACGCCCGAGCAAGCTAAATTTTTTCTATGTAGTAATCGTGCTAGGCTATGCCCCTGAACCCTTTGGTATCCAGAAATAAAAGCAGAGGAAGTGAAGTGGCTTTGATCCTATTTTCTATCAAAGCAGGTTCTACCACTGCAGGCCCAATCCTACTACCCGGATGATCGTCTTGGGTAAGATCTTTCTATATCAAAATATCAGTTGGATGCCTACACGCGATCCTTTTTTGCTTCCTTATATCGAGGAAGAGAAAAAGAGGCCTATAAAAAAAAAGTATTAACAACTTATACTTCTATCATAACACGGATCACGCTGTATATAGATTGGATGTATGTCTGAGCTATCTTCTTTGTACCATCTAGAGGGCTGTGCTTTCCTTACTTCTTCTTATACCCTTGCTTGCAGGCAAAACCAAATAATACATACCAATGCCTTATCTCGGCATTAGGAGTTCATTAAAAAGGTAAGAAGGAATGGCCGGATGTAAAGAGATGTCCCTGAGACTAGTGAAATCAGATAAGAAGGTAAAAGAGTAAGACTAGCAATTCGGGATAGAAGGACTAATTTACTTATATTTTGCCCTAGAGGAGATCGAGACTGGTATTAGTTACTTTACCGAGGCGAGGAAGGGAAGATAATGACATTGAGAAAAGAACCTCTTCGTAAAGAAAGAACTGACTTAGAGCTTAGAGACGAATGCACCAAAGAAAGGTAAAGGTCAGACTCCTAATTCTAAGCAGCCTCCGATTCTTGCAACTCTCACATGAATTTACTTTTTTTTTGCGCTTTCACTAAGGGACAGAGTCTGTCTTTACAGCACAGTAGGGAGATAAAATTCATGTACTAGAGAGGAAAGCAAGCCAAGAGCTCTGACTTGAGGCGAAGAAACTAAGCTCACTTTCCGCGGAGAATCCACTCGTTTATCTAGTAGGGAGAGAGAGACAGTCAGGGTTGACTTGAGTGAGTGCCCGGGATTTCCCCAGGTGGGGCATCCAGGAATCTGACTTCGGAGTTTCGGTTGAATTG